TTAGTTACATTATTTATATTATAGCAGTTTAGTTATATTATAGATATAGTTATTTATATTATTTATATTTAGAATATATTCTAAATATATATAATATCTAAATATATATAATATATAGTTTATATAATTATTAGAATTTAATTATAATTTATATAATTATTATAAAAGAAAATAAAACAAATACAAATATATAGAAAATATAAATTTATAAGTTACATTTTCAGTTTAGTGAATATATATATTATATTTGTGTATTTGTGAATGTATTATATTTGTTTAGTGAATATACATGTAATAAAACTTTATTTTTAAAAATATTATATTTGAATTATTAAATATTCAAAATTATTAATATTCATATTTTATATTATGATATATTATGATTATTTTTTATTTAAATCTAATTATTAAAAAATTTTATTGAATTCTATTTATATTCAATTCATTTATTTTTATTTATATAATATATTCAAAATAATATAAATATATTAAAATATTAAATTCAAAATATAAAAAATGAATTGAATATTTAATATTGAATATAAATTCAAATTTATTAAATAATATTATAATATAAATTGAATATTAAATAATATTAATATATTATATTGAATATATAATATAAATAAAAATAAAATTGATATTATAATTATCAAATTTATATTATAATAATTATTATTTTTTCTCTTATCTTACCATGTTGATTTTTTATTATTCATACTTATTTTCTTATTTTTTTTTTTTAAGATCGAATACTCAAATTGAAAAGATATAAAATATTATTATAATTATAAATAAGAATTTTAAATAAATATAATATAAAATAAATAAATAGAATATATAATGTAAATAAATTAGAATTTATATATAATATATATTTATATATATAATATAATTTATATATATATTATTATACAATTATTTATTTGAGTATATTATATAATTATTGGAATTTTATAAACTCAAAAACAGAAAACAAATTAATAAAAAGATTAATACAAAAGATAAATACAAAAAGAGATAAGACGAGATTCGTCCGCCCCCTACTAAATATTTAATTACTTCACCCGCAAAGAAACTTATAACCCCAACACTGTTTGTAATTCCATCAATTATGCATCTATCAAAAAAATGAGTTAGTTTAGCTAATCCTCTTATACTCCGGATTACAACCCTTGTGTAGAAAAAATCTATATAACCACGATTATACGACCAATTATATATAATATTTACTATTTTGTCCAAAAAAGTTCTTTTAGGACCTATTTTAATAAATGAATTGATTAAGTCCAAATTTTTGAAAGATGAATAAGCAGACCCATAAAAAATGGATGCTACAAATATTCCGAAAAATGCTATACTTACTGAAAAAGATGCATTTGTCAAAAATTCATACCAGTCTATGGAATAATCCGAATTTGGATGTAAAAGATTTTTCGATGGAGCCAACCATTTCGATAATAGATCCAAATCAGTTTCCCCTTGACCAAAAGCAATTCCTATGAATCCAACAAACAGAGTAAATACTACCAATATAAGCAAAGGAAATAACATAGTATTGTCCGATTCGTGGGGATACATAGAAGTATATTTTTTCAAAAAGCGAGTAGTAAAGTATCGCATCTGATTTTTTACATTCCCATCAAATTGATATGTATTTTTAGGAAAAAAATAAACACTTTCATTATTATTCATTGTCGTTGAGAAAAGTAAATTTTTGTTGATCGCCTTAGGTACCTCTTTTCCCCATAAAGATATTGAATAAAATGAGTTATTTTGAGCTCCGCTATAATTTTGAAAATTAACATGTAAATACCCTTCAAAGGTAAGTAAATACACCCGAAACATATAAAATGCGGTTAGTCCTGCTGTAAAACAAGCTATTACTGCAAAAATTGGTGAATACAACCAACTTTCGCTAAGAATTTCATCTTTGGACCAAAAACAAGCAAGAGGTGGAATACCACAAAGAGAAAGTGTACCTAATAAAAACGTAGTTCTTGTAATTGGAACATATCTTGTTAAACCGCCCATAAAAACCATATTCTGACTTTTATCGGGTGAATATCCAACAAGGGGTTCCATTGAATGAATAATAGATCCGGACCCCAAAAACAATAATGCTTTCGAATAGGCATGAGTAATCAAATGAAATAAAGCAGCTCGATAAGAACCTAACCCCAGGGCTAACATCATATAACCCAATTGAGACATTGTCGAATAGGCTAAACTTCTTTTAATATCTCTTTGAGCAAGAGCCAAAGTAGCTCCTAATAATAGTGTTATTACACCTATCAAAGAAATGAGATTCATTATGTAAGGTATGCTTGTGAAAAGAGGAAGAAGCCGAGCCACAAGAAAAATTCCCGCCGCTACCATAGTAGCAGCATGTATAAGAGCCGAAATGGGAGTAGGCCCCTCCATGGCATCAGGTAACCATATGTGAAGAGGGAATTGCGCAGATTTAGCAACTGCACCGAGGAATAATAGGAAGGCACACAGAGTAGCAAATAAAAAATTAACCTCATTATTATGAATCAACTTATTAAATGTTTCGAACAAATCCCGAAATTCAAAACTTCCTGTTATCCAATAAAAACCTAAGATTCCCAATAACAAACCAAAATCCCCTACACGATTGGTTACAAAAGCTTTTTGGCAAGCGCTTGCTGCAATTGGTCGTGTAAACCAAAAACCTATCAATAAATACGAACACATTCCTACCAACTCCCAAAAAATATAAATTTGTATCAAATTGGAACTAGTAACTAATCCCAACATTGAAGCATTGGAAAAACTCATATAAGCAAAAAATCTCAAATATCCTTGATCGTGAGACATATAATTGTCACTATAAATAAGAACCATAATTCCAACAGTAGTGATTAATATTAACATTATAGAAGTAAGCGGATCAATAAAGTATCCGAACTCTAAGGAAAAATCATTATTGATGGTCCAAGACCATAGATATTGATAAATAAGACTTCCATTTATTTGTTGAATAGACAAATTGACCGAAAAAAACATAGCTATACTTAGCAGTAAAACACTAGGAAAAGCCCACATACGACGAATATTTTTTGTTGCTGTTGGAACAAGTAGAAGTCCAAGTCCTATTGAGATAGTAACAGGGAGTGGAAGAAAAGGTATTATCCATGCATATTGATATGTATGTTCCATAAGAAAGCAATTTCAAAATCTTTTTCTTATTAATTTAATTGTAATTGTTTCCGATTCACCAACTCTTATCTATTTCTATTTCGGAAAGAACAAGAATAAAAAAAAGAAATCAGCAAAAAAATTATGAAAAACTCAAAGATTTGAATTCTTAATTGATCTGATTTTTCCCATATATCCCATCTATTATTAAATAATTCAAAAAGCTCCAATTCGTTTGATCAAATGATATGACTAAATGAGCAGGTCAAAAAGTTATTACCCAGTTATTCACTAAAGAAAGATAAATTTTTATTAAATTTTAATTAAGATCCAAAAAATATAAAATTTTGAATTATTCTACCGTTTTGATGATTTATAACCATATAGTATAGTAAAAAAGTTCCACCAACACAAAAAAAAAGAAAGCACTTGGTAAGGTATTACTAGATAATATTCAAATTAATTACTTTTATCTAGCTATAGTAGTTTTTTTTATATATAGTAGTTTTATATTTATATTTAAATTAGCAATAGGCACTCTGCTCTGAAATTGATCAATTTGATTTTATTTTCATAGAAAAAAAATTGAAATCATTTTATATTATATAAGGAGATGGGGAAAGATTTTTGTTTATTAAATGTGTTATAAAAATAACAGACCAAAATCAAATATGAGTTGGAAACTTTTTTGTTCTTTTTGAGTAGCAATCAACTTCTTTTTAGTGATAATAGATACCGTAAACACAGATTCAGATGGGGCTATAAAATAAATAAACAATCAATACTAGCTCTTTCTTGATTTGAAGATTGTATTTGTATGTAATAGAGATACGAAAAAAAAAAAGCATAACATAAAATAAACTAGAATAAGAAAAAATTATTATCAAAAGAAATTTTCTTTTCTAGTACAAAGACTATATGTGATATGCAAAAAACAAATCAATAATCAATATTTTTTGCTTGTTAGATAAGAAACTATTTTCTTATGTTATGAAAGATTTTTATCTTTTATCTATGTAATAAGTTAAGTAAAATATAGATAATAAATAATGAAAAAGGATCGATCCCTTTTGAACAATACATGTCTTTCACATCCAATGATAAAAATGACTAACTCTTTATGGCAGTTCCAAAAAAACGTACTTCTATGTCAAAAAAACGTATTCGTAAAAGTATTTGGAAGAAAAAAGGATATTTGGCTGCGCTAAAGGCTTTTTCTTTAGCTAAATCAGTATCCACAGGACATTCAAAAAGTTTTTTTGTGCGACAAACAAGTAATAAGGCCTTGGACTAATCTGAATTGACATAGTTCAAATAATTAAATTAATAATTAAAACTTTCATTTATTTTATAAGACGAGTGGGTCGCATTAAATTAATTTGTGTTTTGTTTAAAATTCTTCAATTCAATATGAGCTAGAACTAACTGTTGTGATATGTAGAAGAAGATTTTCTCTGTCTATTATAACTATACTAGCTTTAACTATTATTATTTTTCTATTTTTTCATTTAAATGAAAAAATAGAAAAATAATATACGAGGTTTCATTTTCTTTTTTCATTATACTATAATTGCGCGAGATGGTAATTTTGACTTACGACACTAACTTTTTACAAAAAGTTCATTTATTTTGAAATATATATTTTTTGTGAAAATGAAAAGTAAATTACAATAGAGATTGCAACTCTTTTTTGTTATATGTCTAGTCCAATACCTAAGATTTGTTTGGGTAAATCTTCCCATAAATGTTATACACAACAAGGAATAAATTAGTAATACAATTTAATGATACCGAGTTAGATAATATGTAAATATCAAAAAAAAATTAAATGAAAATTTAAACAAATACAAATAATCAATTTCAATTTAAACAATATTACATTAAATCTTGAGTCTCGACGATTCAAGATGAACGAGCTATTATTATTTCAAGCAAGCCGCCATGGTGAAATCGGTAGACACGCTGCTCTTAGGAAGCAGTGCTAGAGCATCTCGGTTCGAATCCGAGTGGCGGCATCTCTAAAAATAACATTATAAATCCTATATAGAATTTATTTAATTCCTGATTTGAATTCTGTATGTAATGTAATTGGACTCCTTCTTTTATGATATTTGTAACTTTAGAACATATATTAAATCATATCTCTTTTTCGATCATTTCAATTGTAATTACAATTCATTTGATGACCTTTTTAGTCCACGAAAAGGTAGGATTATATGATTCATCGGAAAAGGGGATGATAGCTACTTTTTTGTCGATAACAGGATTATTAGCTATTCGTTGGATTTATTCGGGACATTTCCCATTAAGTAATTTATATGAATCATTAATGTTCCTTTCGTGGAGTTTCGCTATAATTCATATGATTCCTAAAATATGGAATCATAAAAATAAAAACGATTTAAGCGCAATAACCACACCAAGTGCTATTTTTACTCAAGGCTTTGCCACTTCGGGTCTTTCAACTGAAATGCATCAATCTGCAATATTAGTACCTGCTCTACGGTCCCATTGGTTAATGATGCATGTAAGTATGATGTTATTGAGTTATGCAGCTCTCTTAGTTGGATCCTTATTTTCAATTGCTCTTCTAGTCATTACATTTCGAAAAAATATCGAAAGTTTTGGTAAAAACAATAATTTTGTAATTAGGTCATTTTTCTTTAGTGAGATCAAATGCTTGAATGAAAACAGAAATGTTTTACAAAATACTTCTTTTTCTTCTTTAAATTTTAAAAATTATTACAAATATCAATTGGTACAAAGATTGGATTATTGGAGTTCTCGTGTCATTAGTCTAGGGTTTACTTTTTTAACTGTGGGTATTCTCTCTGGAGCAGTATGGGCTAATGAGGCATGGGGATCCTATTGGAATTGGGACCCAAAAGAAACTTGGGCATTTATTACTTGGACCATATACGCGATTTATTTACATACTAGAACAACCAAAAGTTGGCAAGGTGCGAATTCGGCAATTGTGGCTTCTATAGGATTTCTGATAATTTGGATATGCTATTTTGGGGTTAATTTATTAGGAATAGGACTGCATAGTTATGGTTCATTCATATTAACTTAGATACTAATTTTATTTAGTATCTAAGTTAATAAACTTATTGAAAAATAAATAAAAAAAATCGTCCCACAGATAAAGAAAGTTTGTGTAAGTTTTTTTGAGAACCATTTCACTTTTTGAGTGAAACGGTTCTCAAAAAAACGTGAGATGTAATGTATCCCATTACAATTCCAACTCACTTCCCATAAAGACTTTCTGTTTTATTCATGAAGACTACCTATCGTAATAATTAGATAGAATAGCTTGTACCTTGTCAACTGATAATGAAATAACCAAATCAGGATACAAACCAATCGCTATTACGGGGAAAAAGATACAAATCGAAATAAATAGTTCCCGTGGTCCAGAATCCACAAAAAAAGAGTTTGGAAGATTGAATAACTTGTATCCATAGAACATCTGGCGTGACATAGATAATGAATAAATAGGAGTTAATATCATTCCAATTGCCATTACAAAAGTAATTAGTATTTTTGGTATTAAAAGGTATTTTGGACTGGTAATTATTCCAAAAAATACTACTGATTCCGCAACAAAACCACTCATTCCAGGCAATGCAAGAGAAGCCATTGAGAAACTGCTGAACATAGTAAAGATTTTTGGCATTGGAATAGATATCCCTCCCATTTCGTCAAGATAAACAAGACGTATTCTATCACAACTTGTTCCCCCTAAGAAAAAAAGGGCAGCACCAATAAATCCATGAGAGAGTAATTGTAAAATAGCTCCATTAAGTCCTGTGTTGGTTATCGAACCAATTCCTATAATTGTGAAACCCATGTGAGAAATGGAAGAATAGGCTATTCTCTTTTTTAAATTGCGTTGACCGAGAGAGGTTGAAGCGGCATAAATTATTTGTATTGTTCCCACTATTACCAACCATGGTGAAAATATGGAATGAGCGTGGGATAAAAATTCCATATTGATCCGAATCAATCCATATGCTCCCATTTTTAATAAGATTCCGGCTAGAAGCATACATGTACTGTAATGTGCTTCCCCATGGGTATCTGGTAACCATGTATGTAGGGGTATAATCGGTGATTTGACAGCATAAGCAATAAGGAAGCCAAAATATAATATTATTTCCAATGCTACGGGATACGATTGATTAGCTAATGTTTCAAAATTTAATGTTGGTTCATTGGAACCGTATAAACCCATACCTAGAACTCCTATTAAAAGAAAAATGGAACCCCCCGCAGTGTATAAAATAAACTTTGTAGCCGAGTACAGACGTTTTTTCCCCCCCCACATGGATAAAAGTAAATAAACAGGAATTAATTCTAACTCCCACATGATAAAAAAAAGTAAAAGGTCTCGAGAAGAAAATGATCCTATTTGACCACTGTACATTGCTAACATCAGAAAATGAAACAATCGCGAATCTCGAGTAACTGGCCAAGCCGCTAAGGTAGCTAAAGTAGTGATAAATCCTGTCAATAAAATAGGTCCTATCGAAAGTCCATCGATCCCCAGTCTCCAGTGAAAATCAAAAATATTTATCCATTTAAAATCCTCTTCTAATTGGATTAACGGATCGTCCAATTGAAAATGATAACAGAATGCATAGGTCGTTATAAGAAGTTCCAATAAACATATACCTATTGTATACCAACGCACTACCTTATTTCCCCTATGCGGGAGAAAAAAAATGGAAGAGCCCGCGAATATAGGAAAAACAACAATTATTGTTAACCAAGGAAAATAACTCGTGGTAAAGACAAGATACGCTTTGACCAGAAAAACCCGTACTCAATATCAATAAAATTTTTTTATTTTATTCTGAGCACGGGTTTTTTTCAGTAAAGAGGAATCAAATGATTCAAGTGGATTTTTTTATAACGTATCAATAAGCTAGGGCCATACTGCGAGTTGTCTCATGCCATAAATAAACACGGACACTCAAAAAATCTGTTGGACAGGCGGATTCACATCTCTTACAACCTACACAGTCCTCGGTTCTTGGAGCGGAGGCAATTTGCTTAGCCTTACATCCCTGCCAAGGTATCATTTCCAAAACATCCGTAGGGCAGGCCCGTACACATTGAGTACACCCTATACATGTATCATAAATCTTTACTGAATGTGACATTGGATCTATAAGCTTCAGTTTTGAACATAAAATTTTTCGATCTGGTTCTGGTAAAATCAATAATAAAAAAATCCATATATTGTAGACACCAGACGAATCAGTGGTTTACCAGAATTTTTTTAGAATCTATCTATTTCTGGATCTGTTCATGAGAAGAGAGCCAAGAGACTTTGATTTCTATTTCACCAAACATAGTGATATGAATTGTCCATATTACATGCTAATACTAACTAATACTAGTAAAATTAAACTATAAAAACCGGCGAGTATAACTGATAAAATAAATAATATTAATGATGTTAGTACTAATTAATCATATTTTATTATAAACTATAAAATTATTAACATAATATTATGAACTATTATACTTATTATTTATCTTATGTATATTATATATTATGTTATATTAATATGTATATTATGTTCTATTTATATGAAAATATTCATTTATATTTATTTATATATATTAATATTATATTTTATATATATTATATATTTCTTATATAATTAAATATAAATTAACCGTCAAATTATATAAAATTATAGATTCGGTAAAGCTTTGTGATAAGGGATATCTAATATTTTCTTATTTTTTATTTTATATGATTTTGTATTTATTATTATTATTAATTTTATTATTTTTTTTTTTCATTTCAAATTCAGTTAAGTTAGTATATATATATATTATTTACTATTCATATTCAGTCAGTTTAAAAAATTATTCATTATTCAGATTCAGTTTATTTATTATTTATTATATCATACTTAGTAATATTACACATACATATTATATAATTATACATGATAAATATATGGTTTGTTTGTATAGATGTATTTTTTATCTTGGCATATGTAATTAGTATATGATATGTGTTTTCATTTTTTTATTTTATTCTATTTATGAGTATAGTATTAAATTATATATGAAATGAATGTGATTATTTATTACAATTTAATTATATCATTAGGACTATTTATTCAACAAATTTGATTGATTAATACGCGTTGATTTTCTGTTACGATAGATCGATGAAACAATAGCTAGACCAATAGCTGCTTCAGCCGCTGCAATAGCTATAACAAAGATCGAAAAAATATCTCCTTTTAATTGTCGATTATCAAATAAATCAGAAAATGTAACAAGATTAATATTAACCGAATTTAGTATAAGCTCAAGACACATAAGTGCTCTAACCATGCTTCGACTTGTGATCAATCCATAAATACCGATAGAAAACAAATATGCACTCAAAAAAAGTACATGCTCAAACATCATTGACTAACTCCTTATCAATCTCAATTGATTTCACCAAACAATTCAACTGCTTTAAGTTTTTCTAAACTAAAATAATAATTTCAGAAAGTCATAATTCTTAGATTAATATCATTCATATATTAACTATAAATATCAAAATAGATTTGAAGAGAAATAAATGTCCTAATAATAACACATGAGAAAAAGGCCTATTTTTTTTGAGTGTGAATCTTAAGTATTTTATTAATACTAAGTATTTTGTATTAAAGTATTTATAAATTATATTTAAATTTATAAATTATAATTATATAATACTAATATATTATATATATAATACTTTATATATATAATACTCATTTTTATACTTACTCATTTTTTTTTTTTTATTGACGAGCCATAGTAATTGCACCTATCAAGGCAACTAAAAGAATTATAGAAATGAGTTCAAATGGAAGAAAAAAATCTGTTGATAAATGAATCCCAATTTGTTGAACATTACTTATAAGGTCCTGCTCTATAATGTGGTTTGATTTTGTAGTCCAAATAATCCCATACCATGATGTATCTGAGATAGTAGTAATTAGTAAAAAAAGAATACTTGTACAAACCAGCGAAGTAACCCCATCTCCCACAGTCCAAAGATAGAAATCATTGGAATATTCTGACCCCTTCATAAACATCACAGCAAATATAATTAATACATTTATAGCTCCTACATAAATAAGGAGCTGTGCAGCAGCTACAAAATAGGAGTTCAAGAGAATATAGAATAAGGATATACAAACAAGAACCAATCCCAAAGAAAAGGCAGAATAAATTGGATTGGTAAATAAGACTACTCCTAGACTCCCTAATATAAGAGCTGATCCCAGAAATACTACAAGAATATCATGTATTGGTCCAGTTAAATCCATTATGTATAATGTATAAAAATAGATAAGTTGAAATTTTTGATGACCCTTTTGAATAATCCAGGAAAAAAGTTACCCTATTTGGTTTTTCTTGTATATGCTATATCCCTAATTGAATTAAATCTTAATGTAGTGTGAATTTTTGTAGTGGATTAATTTAGATATATTTTTATATATCTATTTTATTATTTTATAATTATTTAATTATTATTTTATTTATTATAGATTATTATTTGTGAATTTATTATAATATGATATATATATTATAATATATATATAATAATATATATTATATTTAATATTTATATTAATTAATTATATATAAAACATACATATATAAATTATATATATCCAATATATATCAAATATATATCAAAAAAAGGATCTTACTAATTGGTAACTGTCCTTGAATGAAGAGGTTTATTCTTTTCTTTGTTGATTTGAGTTGAATTCATAACTGTTTGAATTGTGTAATCTCCTATTATTGATATTGGTAGCCGACCCAATGCAATTTGATTATAATTCAATTCGTGGCGATCATAAGCCGAAAGTTCATATTCTTCAGTCATTGATAAACAGTTTGTTGGACAATACTCGACACAGTTACCACAAAATATACAAACCCCAAAATCAATACTATAATTAAGCAATTGTTTCTTTTTAATATCTGCTTCCAATCTCCAATCCACAACGGGTAGATCTATAGGGCATACACGAACACATACTTCACAAGCAATACATTTATCAAATTCAAAATGGATTCGACCCCGGAAACGCTCTGATGTGATTGATTTTTCATAAGGATATTGAATAGTTACGGGTAAACGATTTGCATGAGATAAGGTAATCATAAAACCTTGACCAATATACCTTGCAGCTCGTACTGTTTGTTGACCATAATTCATGAATCCAGTCACCATAGGAAACATATCGTATATATCAATGAAATAAAGAAATTAATATTTCTTTCTCTTGTTTGATTGAGAGAGGTTATGAATCTAGAATAGCGTTAATGTATTCTGTTATTTATAGTGAAACAAGTTGGAAAGAAGTTGTCAATAATAGATTACCTAGAGAAATAGGTAAAAGAAATTTCCATCCAAGATTTAATAGTTGGTCCATTCTCATCCTAGGCAAAGTCCATCTTGTTGCGATAGAAATAAACAGGAACAAATAGGCTTTAGCTAATGTAATGAAGATACCAATTGTCATTCCAAAGATCCCTCCTATTTTATTTATTCCGAAAAGTTCAGGAAGAAATATGTATGGAAGAGAGAAATTCCACCCCCCTAAGTAAAGAACTGTTACAAATAATGAAGAAACTAATAAATTTAGATAAGAGGCGACGTAAAACAAACCGTATTTGATACCTGAATATTCGGTTTGATAACCTGCTACTAATTCCTCCTCTGCTTCTGGTAAATCAAAAGGCAATCTCTCACATTCTGCTAGAGAAGAAATTAAAAAAACTATAAACCCTATAGGCTGACGCCACAGATTCCACCCCCAAAAACCATATTTTGACTGTGCCTCAACTATATCAACTGTACTTGAACTATTAGATAATTATAGTCGGCGATAACATCACAGTTTCCGTCGCTATTCCAGAACCGTACATGAAACCTCAGTTTCATACGGCTCCTCTACGGCCACTTTGGAAAAATAGAATAAAGATAGATTGGAGAGAGAGTCCAAAATTAGACCGAGGTAATTCTGTTTGCTAGAAAAAAGCGCTTTAGAATTAATCTCATTCTCTTAAAAAAAAAAAAGAAATTTTCTTTGTTCAGTAATAATTTATTACTTCAATAATAAAATACTCATTTTTTAAAATAGACAGTTCGACCCATCTTTTTTTATTAGATTACGAAAAAGAAAGAATTCGCCATTAATACATGAATTTTTGTAAGAATTTCATATACACGGATACAGTAAAGAAAGAATAACTAAAGATATTTTATTATTCAGTTATTTTCCCATTTCATATATTGATATTGCATTCTATTTCTTTTGTTCCTGTTCTTGTTTCTCAGAAGAAAGGGGGTACTCTGAAAAAAGAGGATTAATTCGTTCTTGATAGTCATTTCTTTAATCAGTGAATAGGAGTATACTCTAGATCGGAATCTTATAAGGAAGTACTGCTTTATCATTTCTACTAACTTAAAGCCCTTATTTTGATTCATTTTATGCGTAAATGCCTCTTTTGAGACTTTACATTATCTCTATTACTAATCTTTTGTGTATCTTGGTGTTCCTACTTGTCTACTCATTTTTGATTGATCTCCCATATGGTAATACGTACAAGACTATAGTTGAAACTCCATACAGTTGATCCTTTGTACCCGCTTCAAGACATGAGGACTAATCAAACAATTTCAATCTTGGGGTAAACAGTTTACACTGCTTATGTTTACTTCCACTTTACTCTTGTACATAGGGAATGAGAATGAATTTTCTTACTGCGAATTTAGAAGCTGTTTTGTTTCACTCATATGACTATCTAGTTTAACCCATGGACCTAAATCTGAATGATGAATAAAAAAATAACTATATCTATTCAACACATTTAATCCATTTCCTAAAAATAAAGAAAAGTTCATGTTCTAACGAATCACACGTAGAGATATTGCTAACACACATAGAGTTAATGGTATTTCATAACTAATAGATTGAGCAGCAGCTCGTAAACCACCTGAAAAAGAATATTTATTATTCGACCCATATCCTGACATAAGAAGTCCAATAGGAGCAATACTTGAAATGGCGATCCATAAGAAAACACCTATACTGAGATCGGCTAGAACAAGGCGATACCCAAAAGGAATTACTAAATAACTTAGTAAAATAGAGATGACCGCGATTGCTGGCCCGGCACTGAACAAACGACTATCCCCTCTAGAGGGTAGGAGATCCTCTTTAAAAAGTAGCTTGGTACCATCCGCTAAAGCTTGAAGAATTCCTAACGGACCGGCATATTCAGGTCCAATACGTTGTTGTATCCCTGCGGATATTTCTCTTTCTAACCACACAATTACTAGTACACCTATTATGATTCCCAATATCAGGATGAAAATAGGGACAAAGAGCCATATAAGTTCATAAACCTCTTTTAAGAATTCCGATCCAGAAAAAGAATTGATAGTTTGTACTTCTGTTATATCAATTATCATTTCAACGATCAACTTCTCCCATAATAATATCTATACTACCTAGTATCGTCATGATATCAGCCAATTTCATTCTTTTAACTAGCTGAGGCAAAATTTGCAAATTGATGAAACCAGGCGGACGAATTTTCCATCTCCAAGGGAAAACACTCTGATCTCCTATAAGAAAAATGCCCAATTCCCCTTTTGGGGCTTCTACTCTGACGTAAAGTTCTTGTTTTGACAATTCAAAATTGGGCGAAGGTTTTTTACTAATGAATCTATATTCAAAATCATTCCATTCGGAATCTTTTGCTCTATCAAAGCGTCGGACTTCTAAATTTTCATAAGGTCCCCCCGGAATTCCTTCTAGAGCCTGTTGAATAATTTTTATGGATTCTGACATTTCACCGATTCGTACTAAATAACGAGCTAATGAGTCTCCTTCTTTTTGCCATTGGATTTCCCAATCGAATTCATTGTAACACTCATATTGATCAACTTTACGAAGGTCCCATTGGATTCCGGAAGCTCGTAACATTGGGCCCGATAAGCCCCAATTTATTGCTTCCTCTCCCCCAATAATGCCTACTCCTTCAACTCGTTCCAAAAAAATGGGATTTAGTGTAATAAGTTTTTGATATTCGTCAACTCCTGTTAAAAAATAATCGCAAAAATCCAAACATTTATCTATCCAGCCATGAGGTAAATCAGCAGCTACTCCTCCGATACGAAAATAATTATGCATCATTCGCATACCTGTGGCAGCTTCAAATAGATCATATATCAATTCCCTTTCTCTGAAAATATAGAAAAAGGGAGTCTGTGCACCAATATCTGCCATAAAAGGGCCAAGCCATAACAAATGAGAAGCTATACGACTCAGCTCTAGCATAATTACTCTGATGTAGCTGGCTCTTTGAGGTACTTGAATATTTCCCAATTGTTCTGGTGCATTTACTGTTATTGCTTCGGTGAACATAGTAGCCAGATAATCCCAACGCGTTACATAAGGCAAATATTGTACAATTGTTCGGTTTTCCGCAATTTTTTCCATTCCTCTGTGTAAATAACCTAGTATAGGTTCACAGTCAATAACATCTTCACCATCAAGAGTAACAATCAGTCGAAGAACACCATGCATTGATGGGTGGTGAGGACCCATATTGACTATCATAAGATCTTTTCTTGTAGCCGGTACAGTCATATCTTTTTTCCCCAATTCATTATTCTATGAATTTTAAAAAATCAGGTTCGGTCAAAATAAAATCAAACAAAATCTAAAAAAAAAATGGTTCAAACGAATCTTTGAATTAACGAGTTTTTGGCTCTCGAATATCCAACTGACCAATTAATTTCTTATAACGTACTCTATTTTTCTTTGACAAATACGCCAACAGCCGTTGACGTTTTCCCAGAATTATTTGTAAACCCCTCTGGGATAAAAAATCTTTTTTATGCAATTCTAAATGTGAAGTAAGTCTTCGTATCTTATTGGTGAAACTGAATACTTGAAATTCGGCGGACCCCTTGTTTTCCTCTTTTTCTTCTTGTTCTTGTGAAATAATTGAGATAAATGAATTTTTGACCATAAAAGAATTTTCCATTTTTTTTTTTTTATTGATCAGAAATAATAATGTTGGTCATTTTATGGTAGACACAAAAAGAGTTTCCTCTTACTCTTGTATATACGATTTTTTCTATCCAAATCAAATTTTCATTTTTTATTTATTAATTTGATTTGGATAGAAAGGTGTAATATATTTCTGCATTCCAAAAGTGAATGATTTCTTTGTATTGTACGTATTGTACCTAAGAGGATTTCGCCGATTTTTTTATAGATTTAGTTGATAAGCCATTAAATTTTGTATCATGTATTATAATATAACACAACATATGTGTATATCTTTCGGCCTTCGTATATCATATCAAACGTCTCACTCACACACTTATTATATATAATATATAAAATTGAATATATAAAATAAATATAAACTAATATAAAAACACATTATTATATATAATATATAAGTTAATTGTTAATTATCTATTGTTATTATATCTAATCTATTTATAGTATATATTTATATATAGTCATTATAGTTATTTATATATATAGTTTAGATATATATAGTTTAGTTTAGATATATAAGTATAAATATAAATCATTTTTCTATTTTTTAAAATTATTTATATATATTGTAAGTAACATATTATATTACAAATAATATATTTATATAAAATGGGTATAGGTCATATATATATATATGTATTATCATATATATATGATAAGTATATAAATAAAAGTATAATTTATTGTAAATATACATAGTATATAGTCTATATATAGTAATATTTATATATGATAATATATATGGTAATAATCTATTACATGTACATATTATTATATATAGTATTTTAAAAGAGTCATAGTATTATTTTTCATTATTTATTTTATTATTTGTGTATTTAAATTGAAATTTAAATTATATTATTGTATTTATTATTATATATATTAATTATGTATAATTATTACGTTATGTGTAATTATTACGTATAATATTATTTTATTCATTCATTATATCATTCATTATATTATAAATAATTAAGTATTTAAATAAAAAAAAATTATTAAATATACTAAAATATACTATTTAAATATACTATCAATTAATTCTGAAGTGTATTGTGGATACATCTGTATTCTTGACATACTGAAACGACTACCATTATTGGTATCAAACCAATACCGATTCATACAAGCTAAATCTTCTAATCGATAATTGGGCCAAAGAAATAATTTGAATTTCATTAATTTGTTTTTATTTACATTTGTGTTAAAATGCTTGTCCTTTTTCAAAAACTGTCCACAGTTTCTTATGCTGTTTTCATTGAAAAATAGTGGATTTCTATCTACGTCTACAGCATTCCCCTTCCAGGAATTGAAACAAATTAGAATTCTCAACTCTCTACGACGTCTAGTAGATAGAATATTTTCAGGAACAAAAAAATCATAATTATTTTTATCTTCACTCACAAACATAGTGCTATGTTGTGAAATGGATTTCTCAAAAGGACTCTTATCAAGATATTTTTCTTTTATATATTTTTTATCAGTTTTAGCTTGTTGTTTACTCTTATTGATCAATGAAATACCTACGGTTTCATATATAAAAAATTCTTCATCCCATTTTTTAGAGAGACGAACTGGTTCAATGATAAATATTCCTCTTTTTATCAATTCTGTAAGAGATAGATCTTTTTGAATCAACATTACATCTAGGCGCATCTCTCCTCTTTGAATTGAGGATATAGCAATTTCCCTTATATTTGTCAGTCTAAGTAATAAACAATATACCTTGATATTGTTGATCATTCTTTGATTCAAAGAATCATCCCATCTTAATTGAAAAAGAAAATATTTTTTCAGGAATAAATCTAGTTCTGCTTCTTTCTTACTCTTGAATTGTTTTTTCTTTCTACGTTTTTTAATGGTTGATTCTGTGTCATTTTTTTCAACATCTTCTTTTTTCTTTTGTTTTTGTATATCTTGTTGTGTATCTGATCCAAGATCTCTTTGATTTAGTTTTTGTTTTTTTTTTTGTTGGTTACGATTTTCTAATTCAAAATATCCTTCTTTATTAGATCGTAGATTAAGATCCTTTTTTTGATTTCCGTTGATGTTCTTATTTTGACTAATATTCTTATCTCTATGAATGTTTAAAAGAAGAAATTGGATTGGTATAATCCACGGTTTTAGCTTATATGCATCATAAAGTAGTCTAAATTCTGGGAAGAACCAAGATTCCAGATTTAATATAGGACGATATAGCCTTTCTTTATTCATTCCCATCCAATCAAAAAGTTTTTTTCTTTTATTGAATGGTTTTGTTTTTTGATGAATCGTGAGAGGATAAATATTTTTATTATAAATTTTTTGATAATTATGAGTTTCCGCTTTAGTATTTTTATTAATCTTGGTACCAACATGCATATTAGTCCAGGCATCCATATCGAAATTTTTTCTAAAACAAAACCGGAGAATTCTACAATCAAAGTATTTTCTATCTAGATATTTTTCCCCATATGGACTAGATTCTTCTCCTAGATAATCACTAATATCTATATCTACTAGTACATAAAATGATTCGGGTTTCTGTGTTTTCTGTGTATTGAAATTAGATGGAATTCTTTGGTCTCTGTTTACTTGTGATGGCGATGCATAAATATATGAGTCCCCTCCACTCTCATAATTCACATATTTATGTGCTAGAAGATCATATTTGTAATTTTTTTTGAATTTTTCTTTTTGTCCTGTCCGTGAGTCTATTCCGTAATAATTTTGTTTCACGTAATGAATTAATTGGGTTTTTTTATATGAATCCAATATTCTTGAGTTTTTTTTTTGAGTTGTACAACGTTGATTGACTCTATTTCTCCATTTTTGTGGTACTAATCGAGACCATTGAGATTGAGATAAATTGTATTGATAATGATTCTTTAACCAGTTTTTCCATTTATTCATTCCAGACTTATAAAATTTCTTATGCTTTGAGGTGGAATCAAATAGTCCTCGTGTCCTACAAAAATCTTTGATTCTATCTTTAAGAAAAAGACGGATTCCGTGATATTGAAGTACGGATTTCAAGTAATATTTGTTATTAACTTGAATTTGTGATAATGTATAAAATACATATGCTTGTGACAAAGAGGATAAGTCATAATAAAGGTTTGAATTTTTATTATTAGAAAGCGACTTTTTCATTGTCGAAATAAAGTGAATTGTATTTTTATTTGTTTGATCAATCCCTTTTTGATTTGTTTCATCAAAGAGTTTATTGATCATTTTTTTTGTTGATTCAAGGAAAAGTTGTGCATTGGTCCTAAGAATGTTAATGGTACATAGAAGGATATCGCTGTATATTTTTTCAATGAAATATTTGAGAAAGTAGTATAATTTACGTATTAATCGGGTACTCTTTCTTTTGAATATTTGCCAAATATGTTTTTGCAATTCTGAATTTTTATCAGCAGAATTTGTCTTGTTAGAACTAATACTTATATCTGGAGTTAGAATTATTTTTTTCTTGTCTTTTGTGATTTGTTCTATTTGATTCCTGATTGTGGTTGTCCTATCAGCAAGATCTTTTATTTTTTTTTCTATAAGTGAACGTTTTGTCCAATTGGTAGATCGAATTCGAATGATTGATTCGTCGGTAATCTTATTACTGATTATAGAATCTTTTCTATTTTCGTCCGATTCACCTATTTTTACTTTTCCGAATCCAAATAAAAAAATGGGGTTTATTTTTTCAAGTTCTTTCATTATTCGTTTTTTAACTAGAACTATTTTGTTAACCCATCTTGTTTTTTCTTTTGAAATCCTTAAAAACCATTTTCTCGTTTTTTTAAAAACTTTTAGAACTAGAGAAAGAGAAAATGTTTTTTCCACTTTTCTAATTTTTTTTTTGAACTCTTTTAAAATAGGTTCAAAAAAAGAAGGTTGTTTTCGAGGAGAACCGAAGGGGAGTTCCGCTTCTCTTCCCCAGACTGTTAAAAAACAAAAATTGTCCTCTTTTCCCCCTTTTTTCATTGTATCTCTATGATGGGATCGTACTTTAGTTCGCCAAGGTTTCAGACGGAAAGGAAATAGAATTTTTATTTGAATACCATCCGTTAACCAATCTTTTGGAAATTCTGTTTCTGATAATTGAACACCATTATAGGTACATTTAACATGCATTTCTCTACTCCAATCTTTCAAATCCTCGTACCATTCGGGGAATTGGAATAATAACATACGGCCGACATTTTTAGCTATTATCAATGAGGGCAATACAATGTATTTTCGAAGAATCGATTGGGTTACTAACATTGAACCTCTTATTGCTTGAGCAAAAATAATGCTATCCCAAGTTTCTGATATTGTTATACGCTCATTTTCCTCTTTTTTTTCCTTGTTTTTTTTCTCTATTTCTTTTGTCTCTTCCTCCTCAGACTCAGAATCGAAAATTTCAAATTCTGATTCTCTATCCACCCAATCCCTAAAAACGAGATTCATCATTTCGGAAATGTCAAAAGAGAGAAAAAATGTTTTGTCTATTTGATCCAAAAAAAGTGGCGAATGCACATTTGCTTGAAACATTTCCCAAGTAACTGTTTTACGTCTTTGAGCCCGCATGGATCCTTTGATTAGATCCCGACGAAAATCCGATTGTTGTGAGTAACGTATCAAAGACACCTCTTCCGCTGAATCACTATCACTAGTATTACTAATAGTATTGGTAGTTTCGTCCTTATCAGTATAAATTACAACACGTTTGGCTTTTCTTGAACGAATTTCATGATCTTCCGTTGATTCTTCTTCATTTTCTTCCTCTTGTTCTTCTAAATCCTCGGTGGTCAATTTGTATGACCATCGAGGAACCTCCTTTCTTATTTCTTCTATTTCAGGAAAAAAAAATTGATTATTTTGATTTCTAATTGTTTGATCATTGTGATCAGTTGTAACTACATCGAATATCAATTGAAAACATTTTGCTTGCTTTTCTGAATCAATTCTTTTTTCTTCTGCCAATAAAGACAGTTTTTTCAAATTAAGACTGGGTGGGGATTCAAATGGGACTTCGCCGTTTGAGGTTAAGGAATGACCAATATTTTTCGATAAAAATTCTCCATCAAAGAGATTTTTTTGATATTCAAATTCTTTTTTGTTGGAATCATTAGAAAGTAGACCGTGAATTTTATTTATCCAGACTATTTCTATGGACTTCTCGGCATCTGTAGAAGTTATTGCATCTGTAGAAGTTATTAAATCATTCCTGATTGAACGTGAATATAATTTTTTAATTTTTCCGCGATATGGTCCGTTTAAAAAAGGATCGTACATTTTAGGCAAGCATTCCTTTTCATTTTCATCATTGCATAATCTGGTTCTTTTCTCGAGCACATCTAGAACAAGGGATCCTGTTTTTTTTTCTAGAGTTTTTATTCGATTTATTAATTCATTGCTCAAGGTGTGCTTTTTTTGTTCATTAGTATAAACCCAATAATTATCCTCGTGGGATAGTTTTTCGGTCGTGTACAAAGATATCTTTCGTTCTATCATTTCTGAAAAAGTTGATAAACTCGGCGGATAGGTAAAAGATATTCTTTGTTTTCCATCACTTGGACATGTATAAAAAAAATATTGTGACATTTCATTTCGTACAGCATTTTCAAATCGCTCATTTTTTATATATCGAGATGGACGATTCCATCGTTTACAGTCGAAAAGAAAAGTGACAAGTGGTTTTTCAAACCCCAAAAGGCTTTTATCTTCTTTACTTTCTAACTCCAAAAGTTCTTGTTCTCGATACCTATTAAGATAAGAGTCTTTGTAAACTGGGCTAGCCTTATAGTACGTCTCTTTAAGGTTAAAGTGGAATTCATCCTTTGTTTTTGTTTTTTCTTTTCCACTCGCGGGGATTTTGTTCATTTCATTTATTTTGTACGGATCCTCTTTTTCTTCGGCCCGAAAAGAAAAAGAAAGATTTTCTTCGGCGGATCCCTCTTCGTCCTCTTTAGTTTCTTTTCGGGCCGAAGTTGTTTCTATGTCGCTTTCTTCCTTATTTTCTCTGCGTTCCCCCGTTACTGAGGTTTCCTTGAGTTTTTTAGTAATAATAGGTAAAGGCATTCTGCCTAAATAGTATACACAAGTGATAAATAAGAGAATATTAAAGATTCGAGCCAGAGAATTTCTCGATTCTGAAAGAAGGTACTTATTAGATTGAATGGAATGATTTTGCCGTATCCATAATACAACTAATTCAACCCACTTAATAAAAAAAATGTGACCAATTAACCAACCAATAAAACTACTCGTTACAAATAACATCTTGTTGTTGCATCGAAACATATAAATGTTGACTAATCTGGCTAGTGTTGAACTTGGTAAAAAAAAATGGTTGAATAGTTGAAAAATCAAATTATTCAAGAATATACATTGAATGTTGAAATTACGTATTGAATTTCTAGTAGTAGATCCATAATCTAAAAAGTTCTTCTTGTTGTTCCAGAAGAAATGAAATAAAAGATATGGTAGAACTAGGACAGTTATTGTATGAGGTTTACCCAATGTTAAATGCAGAGGCGCATAATAGATTGATATAAATATCATAAGCTGTCCCATAATAAAACCGGTTGTTGCGGATATCCGCTTTTCGGTTCCTTCTTCCATAACCCAAGCTCGAAGAAGGAAGAGATAAGAGGGCCCTATGGAGAACGTGGTTATAAATCCATAATAAAGTCCAACTATAACAACGGAATTAATTATCTTCATGCATAAGGATAATGGATTACCTAATAGAAAAAATTTCAAAATCATCACAAACCTCCTCCTTTTCTTTTGTCTTGCAATTTCTCGATTATTATATGATGATTTTGAAACTTTCATATAGACTCTATATGGAATAGACTCTAAATATATAGAAATAAAAAGACCATAAATGACATCTCTTATGTCAATGATTCCAATAAATTATTTATAGAATTTTATTATTATTACCAATTTATATCGAATCACCCGTTGTTCCTCAGTAGCTCAGTGGTAGAGCGGTCGGCTGTTAACTGATTGGTCGTAGGTTCGAATCCTACTTGGGGAGATTTGATTCATTTTTTATTAAAAAATGAAGAATTGAATGAAAGGGCTCGTTTTGACCGTTAGGAGTAGGTAACCCGTTCCCTTTCTTTGTTTCTATTGCATTCTATCTCATCGTATCACATTCTGTTCTGCCATATTTGAGAATCACCGTCAATACCTGGCGTAGATCCGGGATAATCCCTTGTAAAAAGCCCCGGGGCTATTTACAATTAGCCAATTA